ATTTCATATTCGAATGAACCTCGTAATCGTAAAAAAGTAGGTTTTTTAGCTATGGACCTAGCAAAAGAAAAATTGAGATAGGTTCCTATAGTATTGGATTCCCCCCCTCACAATCGGACGTGAAGGTTTCCTCTCATCCGGCTCAAGTAGTTACACCAAATAAAGAAAGGGGTTCTTCTTCTTTTTAAACTTTGTTCGAGAAAACCCTACAAAAAGCTACTCTTTACTCAAGTTCCCAGTAAGGACCAGCCTCATTCTTTTGATTTTCACTCTAACCTTTTAGACTTTCTTTTATGTTTACGAAAAAAAACGAAAAAAAGGAAATGTGAAATTCTTGAGTAGTCTACTTCCCCTCAAATGATGAATCCCCTGAAAGGAATATTTTGGGACTCTTAAAGGATTTCTTTGTCTATATATTGTATTGTTCCATTAGATCTTTTTTAGGTCTCTACTCACCTCGATGGTTATTATCCTTTGAAGCATATATGCGATAGATAAGCTCCCGTAACCATATTCGCTTGCGCTTGCCTGAACATAATTTCTTTTTTAAATAAATGGAATGTATAATTCCACAAAAAGTCTTTTTTCACGAGGTATAACTAACTATTCCTATATTATCTGTTACGGAATAAACCATAGATCAATTCCCCTTTTCTTCCATTTTGAAATCTTGAATGCACCCATAATTCTGAGCTTCATGTTCCTCCTCCCAAGATACATGTCAGAGCCAGGGGCATCCCAATCAGATTAAATGGGATGACAGTTTCTCAGTCCAAATCTGTCAAATGAGAATTTCGATCAAATCACACATCGCAATATACTAGGCCCTCTAATTCCCTAAGGGGCTTATCTAAAAGATTCGCAATATAACTAGGAAGACGTTTCAAATACCACACGTGAGTCACTGGACATGTCAGTTTGATGTATCCCATTTGGTACCTTCGTATCCGAGAATCAACAAATTCCACCCCGCATTCTTCACAAAATTTCGGGTCTTCTTTTTCAGTCCCAATTCCTCGGTAATTTCCACAAGCACAAATCCCACTTTTTATGGGTCCAGAAATTCTTTCACAAAACAATCCATCTTTTTCCGGTTTATTAGTTTTATAATGAAAAGTATAGGGTTTTGTCACCTCTCCAACTATCTCTCCATTGGGTAGAATCTTTTTTGCCCAAGCCCTGATTTGTTGAGGGGAAACTGGTCCAATTCGAATTTGTTGATGTTTATACTGGTCAATCATAGAATAAAAATTCTGATTCATTGAGATCAAGCTTCCTTCCTATCCATCTGGAAGTTCTTTTCAGATACAAGGAAATGATTCAGTTCCAAGGACAAAGATCGTAGTTCTCGAACGAGCAATCGAAAAGATTCTGGAGCACCCTCTGGGTTAGGTATTGTTGCCCCAATAATCGTAGCACCAAGTACTTCTTGACGAGCTCTAATATGATCAGATTTGTAAGTAAGCATCTCTTGTAAGATATGAGCAACACCAAATCCCTCTAGAGCCCAAACTTCCATTTCCCCTACTCTTTGTCCCCCTTGTTTGGCCCTCCCTCTAAGGGGTTGTTGTGTAACAAGTGCGTAATGCCCACTGGAACGTCCATGGATTTTATCATCAACTTGATGGATTAATTTTAGGATATAGGACTTTCCTATTAGAACAGGTTGTTCAAAAATATCTCCTGTTCTTCCATCAAATATTCTGCTTTTTCCCGGATATTCGGGTTCAAATACCCATGGATTTTTTGTTTTCTTACTGGCTTCATATAATTCGGAAAACACTAGTTTTCTTGAGGCCTCTTGCTCATATCTCTCATCAAAAGGTCCTATTCTATAATGTTTCTTTAGCAGATCCCCCGCTAACCCGAGTGAACATTCAAATATCTGTCCCACATTCATTCGTGAGGGGACTCCTAATGGGTTGAATACCATATCAACGGGCGTTCCATCTTGCAAATAGGGCATATCTTGTCTAGACAAAATCTTAGAAATTATACCCTTATTCCCATGCCTTCCAGCTACTTTATCGCCTACTTTGATTTCACGTTTCTGTGAAATATATACACGAATCCTTTCTGGATTAGAATTGGAAACCCCTCTTCTATGGATCCATCTCACATCAATAACTCGACCCCTTCCCCCTATAGGTAGTCTTAGAGAAGTTTCTTTTGAAGTGGATACCTGAATGCCAAGTATAGCTCGTAATAATCTATCCTCCGGGGCATATGAGGATTCGCTCGCTGTCTGAGGTGTTAATTTACCTACTAAGATATCACCTGTTTCTATCCAAGATCCCAGCATCACAATTCCATTTCTGTCTAAATTTCGGAGTAAACGAGCCTCTAAATGCGGGATCTCCTTAGTGATTCTTTCAGGACCTTGGCTTGTTACATGAGTCTGAATTTCATATTTCCGGATGTGAAAAGAAGTATAAATATCTTTATAAACCAGACGTTCGCTAATTAGTACTGCGTCTTCAAAATTGTAACCTTCCCATGGCATATAAGCTACTAATACATTTTTTCCTAAAGCGAGTTCCCCACCAGCTGTAGCCGCACCGCCCGCTAGAATTTGTCCCTTTTTAATGTATTTACCCCGCTGAACCTGAGTTTTTTGATTCATACAAGTATTTTTGTTGGAACGTTGATACATAACCAATGGAATGCTTAGAGTAGCCCCATTACTTGAGAAAATGATCTTTTGAGTATCGGTATAAATGATTTTTCCCTTGCGTTCGGCTATAACTGAAACCCCCGAATCTAGAGCCGTTTGTCCTTCCAACCCAGTTCCAACAATGCACTTCTCGGACCGAGAAAGGGGAACTGCTTGGCGCTGCATATTAGAACTCATTAAAGCTCGATTCGCATCATTATGCTCAATAAAAGGAATGAGGGAAGCTCCAATAGAAAAATATTGGAAGGGAAAAATACTTCTAAGATGAATCTCTTCCCATGCAATAGTCAGGAATTCTTGACGATATCGAGCTGGAACAACCTGTTGTTCTTGAATATCCCGATTCAAGGCCAAAGAATTTCCTGCTGCTACCATATAATATTCATCTCTATTTGGTGATAAATAAACCATCTGTGCCTCTTTTGATCTCTCAGATAATCCATAAAATGGACTCTCTATAGATCCCCAATAACCAACCTTCACATGAATAGCTAATGATCCCATAAGTCCAACATTGATTCCTTCGGACGTGTCAATTGGACAAATACGTCCATAGTGACTCGGGTGGATATCTCGTATTCGAAAACTAGCAGTTCGCCCCGTCAATCCTCCAGGACCCAAATAACTCCATTTTCGCCCATGAACAATTTGTGTCAACGGATTAGTTCGATCCAAAACTTGAGATAAAGGGTGTAGGCCAAAAAATGATTCATAAGTAGTTGTTAATGAAGTTGAAGTTACCAAATTTTGAGGAGTAGGTATCAATTTATGCCTGATTGCTCCACATATAGTTCCTCGAACCGTATTTTCTAAACGAACAAGAGCCAATCCGAATTGATCCTGTAATAGATCTGCTACAGAACGAATACGTTTATTTTTCAAGTGACTCATATCGTCAAGTGTACCCATTCCCAATTTAATTCCAATCAAATGATCCACAGCAGCCAATAAATCTCGTGGTAACAAAAATGTATTGTTTTGGGGTATATCAAGATTAAGTCTCCGGTTCAGATTTCGTCGACCAATCTTTCCTAACTCACATCTTTGTTGAAAAAATTTCTTTTGTAATTCCTTGCATAAGGACTCAGAAAATACTGGATCCCCCCCTACACAGGCAAATTGTTGATAAAACTCCAAAATAGCATTTTCTTTCGACCCAATCTTTTTTTTCTCTTTATCATTCGGGAAAGACAAGAAAATCTCAGGGTAACAAACATTATCTAAAATTTCTCTTATATTCGAACCCATAGCTGATGATAGAACTAGAATAGATATTTTTTGTTTTCTACTTACACGGGCCCATATCCTTGCTTTTCTATCAATTTCTAATTCCGACCTTCCCCCCCAATCCGATATTATAGTACTGGTATAGACAGAAACTCCGTTATGTTCCAATTCTGAACGATAGTAAATACCGGGACTTTGCAATATTTGGTTGATCACAATTCGGTATATTCCATTTACTATAGAGGTTCCAAAAGAATTCATTATAGGGATGTTTCCAATAAAAACGGTTTGTTCTTGCATATTTCTACCGGTTTTCCAAATTAAGACCGCGGGCACATATAATTCAGAAGAATATGTGAGTGATTCATACACAGCATCTCTTTCTGTTATCAAGGGCTCTACCAATTGATATGTTTCCACAAATAATTGAAATTCAATTTCTTGATCTCTATCTTCAATTTTTTGAAACTTATGAAATTCTTCCGTCAAGCCCTGATTAATGAACCTACAAAATCCCTCAAATTGTATCTGACTAAATCCAGGTATTGTGGACATTCCCTCATTTCCATTCTGGAGCATCTTAATCTGAAGTTTCCTCTTTATTGAAAAAATCCCATTATCGGCTTTTGGCTCACTATTCATCGAACCCTACCAATTGATCTAGCAATGATGGAATGGATATTCTGTTTACTGAATCACATAAAATTTTAGTCAACTCCATCCATATATATCGTATGAACGAAAGCAAGACAGAGAAATGAAGGGCATTTTCGATGCAAGTTCGAATTTGATCTTGAGACAAGTACAAATAGAAAGAAATGGAAATTAATAAAGCATTCCTGGGAAAAATTATGTAACTTAGGCTAATGGAGTCTTTTATCGGATATCGGATATAAAAATTGATCCAATTTAGACCTAATACCTAATTCTTTTATTATGATATTAATTGATATTATGATCAGCGTACAAAAAAAGAAAAAATCAATGAGTTTAGGATTTAATCTGCTCTCTATGAATGAGATAAAACAGAAGAATCAGGAACAGCATAGAGTTTCCCTTTTTTTTTAGCACACGCAATTGAATGTTCAAAAAGGAATTCGAAAATCTTTTTTTGGTAGTAAATTTTAGAAAATACAATGGAATTGTGTACGTATATAGTCATAGGAGTAATCTTTAGGAAGTACATGACGATATAGCTATCTAGCTATCCGTATATCACATCTTTTATAAGAATTGAACTTGGTGCAACCTAGGTTAGGTCGTACTCTATCATAATGTCTATCTTCTATTCATATTCAATGAAATATTCAAGCACAATGATCCTATATAGGGATATGTGCATAAGAAATAGACCCGGCTCCACGTATAACAATTTCTGTTCTAGAGTTTACACTTTTCTGGGGTTTACATATACACATATATTTTCTTATAATTAGATAATTAGAATTTATCATGTAATTGATAATGATTAGTCGGAAATCAATTTGATTTTGCATCCATTAAGATAAGGAGATACAAAATTAAGAGCTGTTCACTAATTCAAAGTAAGAAGAGTAAGTAAGAGTAAAAGAGTAAGAATTCAATATTAAATAGTTAATGGAGTAAAGAGTAATTTATTTGAAATTGACCTGCATTTTACAGTCTGTGACCGGGCCGGGAATCTTTTCACTTTTCTATAGATTCGATAGATCTATAGAAAAGTGAAAAGAGAAGGTAAGTTTTTAAGCGACGCGTGTTTTGAGATAAAATCAATCGAAGAAAAGAATATAAATTGGATCCAATAAAAAAGAGTAATTTTTTTTTTGGAAAAGGATAAGTACAATGGGATTGAAGATCCAAAAAGAAAATAAATTAAGAAAGTAAAAAATTCAAATCAAAACCAAAATGAGGAGAGGAATAGAAAGAGAATAAAATAGAATATCTAAAGAATAGCTAAGTCTAAGAATATTAAGAATATAGAATTCTAGAATTTCATATTCTTAATATTCTTTTAATATTCTTATTCTTAATCTAATTTCTTAATATAATGAATAGAATAATGAATAGAATATATATAATATATAGTTTATATATAATTTATATTATATAATTTAATAATTTAATATTTAATATAATTTTAATTTAATATAATTTAGAATAGAATCTTATATAATTTCTATACTTTACATAGAATTTATTATAGAATTTCTTTCTTCTTTATTCTTCTTCATTTCTTTATCTGTTTTGGATGTAATTTGGCGGCATGGCCAAGTGGTAAGGCGGGGGACTGCAAATCCTTTATCCCCGGTTCGAATCTGGGTGTCGCCTGATTAACAAAAAAAGACTTCGAATTTCTTAATCCTGTTGATCAAACTTGACGAATTCTTGCCCCGCAAAAGCATAGGCAAGGGCTAGGTCTGTCGATACTTGATTTTGAGAACCATAGGTCCTATAAAAGACTGTCATCTTCTTTCTCAAAATCTGGATTCTGAGTGTGGCTCAAAAAAGTACCAATAAATCTGAAGCAATCCAATCTTATGAAAGATTGGTTTGGGCTATTCTGAATTGAATCAAATAAAAGAAATATCGAGAATTCATTCTGGAGAACTATGAAAGTAAGAAGTCGGAAATCTTGGTATCCAAACCAAAGGTTACTAAGAGACACTCCTTTTTGGCTACTAAGGTTTAAGAAAAGATTATAAAAAAGACTATAAAGACTCCCTAATTCTTTTACACTTTTCTTAATATTGAGGTAACTCTGTTTGCGATGAAATTAGAATTAGATTGGATAGGCTGATGGTAAATTCATTTAAGAATTGTGGCAAAGAACTGAAGATACTTTGTATTCAGACTCACTAGAGATTCTGAGTACTGTTCATAAATTGAATCAGAATGGTTGACTGGCTCTTCTTTGTATTTGTATCTTTTCTTTTTTCTTATTCTATTTTTTTTTTTCAATTCTTTGCTATTTCAATAGAATTCTATAGAATAAGAAATCTATGAACTTTTTATGAGTGGATTCATGAAATTGTTTCATAAAAAGCCGTAAGTAAGAATCCTTTTTTGACTCTGCACCATTGATTCCACTATGATTATGAATCAATAATGGAATCATTCCTTCATTTCATAGAGATAGGGATAGGGGGCATCATTCGTATGGATATAGTAAGTTTCGCTTGGGCTGCTTTAATGGTAGTGTTTACATTTTCTCTTTCACTTGTAGTATGGGGAAGGAATGGGCTTTAGAGCTAGGGATAGGAATAATACTTTACTGAAAAATCTACTTCTATCAATTGTGATCGTTTTGCGAAAGCTTAAAAAAACTTGACTTGCTTTAGTTTATCTATATTTATATATTATTTATTAGATATATGCGTAGTATTATATTCTTAGTAATATTTAGTAATATTCTAATATTATTAGATTTCTCTAATTCTTTAATATATGATATGGTATTTATATGGTATATAGTATATGCCCGTACTATTCTTCCTACATTAATTCTTTCGATGGGCCCCCGGATCCATATAAATAAGCATAAGAAGAGATATAAAAAATGAGGAATTCAAGGAGTTGGGCTTGGAATTCTTTTGGATTGATCAAAATGCATACAAATGGGTGTAGAGAAAAGATTTCAAATTTGAATTTCAAATTTGAGGGCTATTTCATTTTGATATACGTCTAATATATAGATATTATTATATATCTATTGTCAATTGATCTATATAAGAGAAAGCTTCTTTCTGTATACAATACAACTTTCTGTTTTATGTACTTTATGTACTAAGAAGATGAATAAATATGAAATATTCTACAATACTCAATTGTATAGTGTGGTAGAAAGAGCTATATATAGTTCTTTCTACCACACTATCTCAGATACTTCTGATTCCACCTTTCATTTCTTCAATCATTGATAAAAATGAATAATTCAAGTTTCATTCAAATTAATCATTTTGGCTGACTGTTTTGACGTATATGATAAGTAAAAAGGCAGTAGGAACTAAAATGAACAGCGCAGTAGCAATAAACGCAAGAATATTGACTTCCATAATCTCTTTGTTTTCTTCTTTCACAATAATTTCTTTCACAATAATTCGGGATCTAATCCCATAGAGATGATAAAGTGGACTCCTATTAATTCAAAGGTATGAATTGTATCTTGATGATACTAACAATATTATGAATAACAATATCAAATCGATTTATCGTCGCGAATTGAATAGTATAACATAGTATAACATAGTAAGATCTTTTATCCATACTCAATCTAAATTCAATAGATTGAAAGAAAAATAGGATTCTTTCTTGTTATTGGATCATAAATCTGATCAGAAATCCCATTTCATTTTCTCGCTTTTCCACTTTTTTTTTCCTTTTCTATCACCTATTCTTATACACTTATCCAATCCTTCTTCCTTTACTTATCTATAAAATATACATAAAATTATGAGATATCTGAGATATCATATATTCAATATTATATAGGTCGTACAATATGCAAATACAAAAAAGAAACAATAATAAAGTAAGTAATAAAGTAGTAGAAATGAGATGGAAAAAAGAAGAGAACAGATGAAGTATCAAAAATATAAAAATATAATATTCCAAAAGATTCCTTCAAAGGGGCGTTGCTTGGTTGGTATTTTCTTAGGATCCCCTTTCTTTCCTTCTTGGATTGGAACTAAAACACATACATAAAAAATGCAGTATGTAATTTGGATGAGAATCTATAGATTGTTTCCAATTAGTTATTGTGGATGCCCAAACAAACAAAGTTTGTTCAGAACTAAAGAAGGTGTGTTTTTATCTGAACCTGAAAAGTACTCTGTCAAGATAATTGTTCATTGTTTTGTTTATTATGTTTATATTTATAATAAACAAAGACAATTTGTGTCTGCATTCTCGGTCAAAATATGGGCACTCTATTCCATTTCGTTGATCACTAAAATAACAATCGAAAAGAAAATAAGACGAGTATGATCACTCTTCAAATACTAAATAGAGTCTGTATTACTCTAGTAATTAGTAAGAAGTAACGATTTTACAAATTTACATATGTTTCCCCCTTACAAATTGGTGCTAGTAGAATAAATCAAAATTTCATATTTGTCTGATGAGAAATGCGAAACGAAAACAAAAGAAAGATTCCCTCCAGAGATTAGATTTCGTTCCCCGTCTTCCCTTTCACGGAAAACGGAAGAAATGAGTTGATCCATTCATCGGATCGGGACTGACGGGGCTCGAACCCGCAGCTTCCGCCTTGACAGGGCGGTGCTCTGACCGATTGAACTACAATCCCAGCCATATGCATGGCATACATAGTCTTATGATTTCAGAAGAGCATTCTATTTGTCGTGTTGCAACAGAAACACGAATTATATAGGAATATCCTATTCACATAGATATGGACTTTAGTGAGAGTGGCATAGATTACTAGTAATCTATAATCTATGGTTATTTTCTTGTATTTACTCTAATTGCAAAGGAAAATAAAAAGAATGGATGAGAAAAAATGGACTCTTTTTCTTTTATATGGATCCGGGATTTCTGTTTCTAGAGGACAAATTTTTTAGATCTTCTTCATGGAGCGACAAATTATTGGGCCGAGCTGGATTTGAACCAGCGTAGACATCTCGCCAACGAATTTACAGTCCGTCCCCATTAACCACTCGGGCATCGACCCCAGGAAAAATGAATTCTAGGTTTCTTTAGAATCCATTACCAACTTCCTTTCGTAGTCCACTACCCCCAGGGGAAGTCGAATCCCCGTTGCCTCCTTGAAAGAGAGATGTCCTGAACCACTAGACGATGAGGGCATACCCGCCCAGACTGCCATCATACTATGACTACTATGACAATAGTATGAGTAGTTTTTTGAAATTGTCAATATATCTAATTAGAATCAAATTTATGACTGGATCCGGGGAGTCTTTCCTACTTTTATGTTATGATCCCATATCCCATAGAATTCTTTGGATTTTCTGGTTCATTCATGAATGAGCTATTCTATACTCCCATAAATATTTGATATTAGAACTATATAGAACTCTATATTCTATATCTATATATAGAACAGAATCTAAGTATATACTCTATATGTAATGTAATGAATATGAA